ATATTCAACTTGACACGTGGGAAGGGCTTACTCTACTAGTGGCTCGGCTTGGTCTCGCTCCCTTCCCGCACTATTCCTCCCCACTAAAAAGAGCGATTGAGAATCTCGAGAACCTTTCCGAACGTCTGTCTTCGCGGGGCGATTGGAAAAGAAAGGAGTATTTAATTCTTTTACTGCCTTCCATTCCACTATTCTGATCGAATTAATTGCTCTTCCGAACGACCAAGTCATAATGAGATTAAAAACCGATGCTTCCTTGGCCGTGTGGAACATGGATTAGCATTATGTCATTCCTACAAGTGATGGCCCACCCAGGATTGCTATGTACGGACTTAGAGATCAAATATAATATGTTTCTTTCCATTCCTCGTGAGCCACTTATTTCTCCGAAACAAGAGATTAAAGTCATCTTCCTCCTTTTTCCCAAGAAGTCGACGGCGTTACACCATTGGGATACTTCGAATAAACTTGAGTACATATAGGATAGACCGGTGCTAAAACCTTTTCTCAAGATATCTTCCAAACTGTTGGGGTCGTTGCTCCGGATCTTGTTCTCCCGGTGTGAAACCAGTTGGTTCCGTAGTTTTAGAATTCTGCTGATCCCAAGTACTCCATCTCCATCATTGCATATAGGAATATAGAAAGTAAAGAGGAAAAGGCATGACCAGAAGAATTGTGTGAAATAAGTGAATTTATCCAGTTGAGGCATTCTTGATTGATTGAGACAAAACGATTCCCTCAATACAGCTTAACTCCGTCAAGCCTGTACGAGTAGTGAAGAAGTATAGAGCACTTTGGTTGGTTGTTGACCAACGGAAAGCATGGGAGAAAAAAAGATGGACGAAGACAACAAAAAGGGACACTTCCCTATACTAAGTGACACCAAAGTACTCTTTAAGCGGATTTGAAAGCATCAGATTGAATCAGACAGAAGGTTCACCCCTCACCTAGTCTCCCCCATTCCGAAAATAGCGGAGAAAGTCATGATAGACGGGGCTATTTCGCCCTTGCTGCTGTAGTTGAAGTAGCATTCTCCGAAGAAATTCTTCGAGTACTGTCTTCATTACAGGATCGCGGGGATGCGGATCGGTCAGACCGGCTCTGTCTAACTGCAGAATTATATACTCTAGGATTTCTGGCCTTAAGCCTTGTTCCCTAAAAGGGGATTCGCGTAAAATCGGAAGAAATTCGCTGTCCGGTTCATTGAGAAAGAGATTAAAAAGTAGATCCTGAAGATTCGCTTTTAACTCTAAAACTTTGATATCGAACAGCTCATTATTTACCGCTGATAGAAATTCAATCGGAGTTCGGGTTTCATTTAAAAAGCTTCTCACTAACTCTTCGTATCCCCCAGCGTTAAGTTGAGGAGGTAATTGGTCGATTAGGCGTGCTTCTAAGAGACGGATTCGAGCATAGAGGTCTATCTCCAGATCCTCAAGCTCTGGGAACTGACGACCCCAAAGAAAATGAGAATTGGAGAGAAGGGGGGGCGCCGGATTATCCTGCCTAACTGGAAGTGAATTTGTATGGGATGATCCTATAATTATAGTAGTAGTAGAACTGGACGAATCCGTTTCTCCACTTGAGGAAGGGGAGTCAAAAAAATGCGAAAAAAAGAGCAAAATGTCTATATGACCATGACCCTTTCTTAATAAGTAAGAAATTAGTAGCAGATAGAGTATCCGTATTAAAATATGTATTAAAAATCTTACTACTCGGGATAGTAAATAAGAAAGTTTCATCCAAAAAAGCATTTGACCTAAAGTTAAAGTGCCATATCTTCCAAAACTTCCCTTCCATATAGATCGTCGTGGCATGAACTAATTTCTTCGCTTCGATTCCGCCCCTAAAGCTAGCTCCTACTCCTCCTCCTTCTCCTTTAGGATAGGATCCTCCTTGGTCCTTTTTACATAACATTCTCGGCTGCCTCCGGTCCGGTAGGTCGGTCGCCCTCTAGCCAGTGACTAGCCCAGCTATGGAGCTAGGTCTACACCGCCACGTCGAGACTCTCTTTCGAAAGTGAGATACCGGCTTTCATAAGAGGGAAAGATCACTCCGTCATGCAGCAGAGCAGTGTTCATCTAACTAGAAATTTCATAAGAGAAGAAGAATCGTAGCGTAGGGTCGACATAAACAATCGGTTAAAATAGTCTAATGAGAAAGCATCTGTTCACGTTCGTAGTTGCAATAAGTTTTCTTTTTTTAATCGAGATTGGCTTGGTCTTCAGTCTACCCTAATGAAACCTAAAATCTCACTCCCTCGCTTTCTCCTTCTGATAGACTAGCTTGCGCATCTTCTCTTTGGCACTCATCCTTGGCTTGGGGAGTGCTCTCTCTCTTCTGTGTCAGCGAAGGAAGGATAAGAGTAAGAGCAATCGGCCGAATGATTGTTATTCCACTTACGGTTACAGTGCCTCTATCGAAGCAGAACAAGTCTAATACTCCAGCCCTGGTTTTCGGGGATGTAATTTCGATCTAAACCCGGAAACCCATATCTTTATATACGAAATTACTTCGTCCTTTTTTTTTTAGCCCTTTTTTCATTAGGGGGGGTCTCCTTACCTTCGTTCTCATTCAAGACCTGATCAAGGGATTTCCCCTTTTGACTTTTGGTGTATAGGGCTTTTCTTTTTGTTCCCCTTTGTCAAGCAATCGAAAAGAGACCAGAACCACGTGAAAAAAGGTTTCATAAGCAAACATTATTGTGGAAATCAAGGGAGAGTGCCGTTTTAGAAAAGATACAATAGTTTCCGATTCCCCCGAGCTTAAGGGTCAATTACGGGGGGTAACCGGTCGATCAACTCATTTCGGGGTTAACCTGTCGATCAACTCTAGGCTGAGCTTCTAGTGAAAAACTAAAGCCCTACCTTATAGAATTTAATTCTGCTGTTTTGCAATAACTTGGCTTTTTTCTTCACTTCAGCTTTGAGATGATTTTAGCCACCGGGGACCGGCTCAATGAGCACCTTTGGGCGGTGCTTTCTCGATCAACTATCTGACTTATTCAGAACGACGGTGAACCAAGACATGAAGAAGTGCAATGCAAAAGAACGCCTTCTTTCTGGAGGCCTCGGGCAGTGGAAGATGAACAATCGCTAAGGAATAGCTTGAACTAAGAGGAAGTGAAGTAATACTTGGCCAATTCCCCGGTATTCATTGAAGACTTCGCACGTACCCCTGCTAATTCTTTTTCTAATACTAAGGCCGCATATCTGTACTCATTAGTAGGAAAAAGCCCTTCACTTCAAAACAATCAATCAGGACTGGTGCCATCCGCGCTTCTTCTGACTATTGAAAGTGGAAGTTCAAGCTTTGAAGCTCATTTTCCAGCATTCCTTTCAATTCTTTCAACCGATTTGGCAACTTTCAGCTATACAAAGTTAGGTGATTTACCGGGTCGACATTCATCTTGATTTCGGCCTTTATTTTCTTCCTTTGAAACGATTGACCTGACCGGCTTGAAACTTGATTTGATTATCTAAGGAAGCCGAGCCAATTGAAAACTATATTTTTTCAAACGAAGACTCTTCTTTTTAGGAAGACGATTCCCGGCCATTCTTCGAAGCTGATTTGAAAACAAAACATTCGTTCCGTGACGTGAGGCTCCAGCTTAAAACTTTGAAACTATACCAAATCATACTCGGCAACTGAAGCATGGAGGAGAAGAGCCGGAAAGGGCGAAACCTCTCTTTTCAAAAGAAAGCGACCCGCCAAAAAACATTGCAATAGAGAACTCTTTAGCGGAAATGGTTTCCTGGCCTATTGAAACTCTTTCAGCCGATTCGCGGCAACACATTACTTCAGATCAGATTTGTGCCAATTCCTCCATTCACAGAATGCCCTTATCAATCAAACTTTCTCTCTCTTACCGGAACTACCCTCTGCAGCTCCATCTTCAGCAGCTGCTCAATCTTTCATTTCGAAAATAAAACTTGGATGTCACGGGACTTTCTCACAACTTCGTTCCTTGCGTTTTTTCCATCTTTAGCAGTTCCATATTAATCGGTTTCATTCCGATCGATCGGTCGAGATGGTTAGCTTGGGCGCTAATGGTATTTTATATTTAGAATACCTAGACTAATGACAATCTTCCTTACTTGAATTGGAATCTTAAGCAGCTCAATTCCGATCTTCACTGGTCTGAGACGGCCCTCTGTTCAAGTACCCCTTCTTCTACTCGAGCCTCGGCAGAGCCTTTTTGATCTCATTCGTATTCTAAGGAATTCTAAAGGGCTCTTTCATATTGCACCGGTGCTGGAAAAGATTGGACTATTCCCTACCGAGACAACATAAACTCTTCAACGGATCCTCCTTTTTTCAACTAGTAGATCGCCTTTTCTTAAGGTTTCGTACTACTACTCAAGTGATACGTGAATTGCTCAGGAGAAGTTTTTCTAACCGGATTGAAATCGTGAGACAGTTCGGTTCTCTAGACCCATCTGCCGCCCTGGAGAAGGGGCGCGGTGTTGAAATTGTTGAACCGGAGAAATGAGTTGGAAAGGAGTGGAACGAAAGCAGACAAGTGAAGACCAAAAGAGACAGGCTTATGACTAAACACTACCCGGAACGAAGCCCAATCGATTCGAATCGGTCAGTCGAACAAACAAAGACTATAGTTCGCGATCAAGTCGTTCGCTTCTATAGCGGTTCGGAATTCCATTTTGATCTGTAAAGTTCTTCAATTGATCCATCAAGGATAGAAGGGAGCAGGGGTATAAGTAGGGGCTTCTTGAATGGGATGGCTTTTATGGATGTCCCATAAATAAGGCCTCCAACTCTATGTTATAGCCTTCATGCCCTCGATCCGACGGTCCTCATTCTCCCACTTGGCAAGCTGCTACTGTGAACAACAAAGTAAAGGATGCTTCCAGAAACCGTCTAGGTTCTTCCTAGGAAGATTCCTTCTTTCTGTCCTATTGAGAGGATGATCCCTGGCCATCGCCTGTGGTGTTAGATCAGAAAGGTGACCACATCTAGTTCCGAGGTTGGCCTAACCTAACTTGATGACACGCTTATAGAGTTTTCCGACCTGAAATGCTGCGTAAAGCGTCTTTCTTGCTCGGTGATCAGTCAATGAAGTCATTCTGGATCCCTGACTCGTCTCATTCTGAGCCTTTGGCCTGTTTGACATTGGGTCAAATCTGTCGTCTGGGCATCGTCCCCTCTCTTGATCTACTTCGGTTACAACTCGATAGTGAGTTTTGAGGGTCAAGTAAGGGATTGGGTTGAGAGGAGGGTCACAGTCCTGCTATATACGAAATACTTAATAGCTAACGGCCGTATGGCATCTATCCATCCATGCTGAAGTTTTTGAGACTGAGGGCTTGGATCGAGGTCCTGAAAAGCGTGAAACGCAGTAAGGACATTGATGAAGTATAAGCCCTGGCGAAAGACGAAGGCGGTAAGCGAAGCGAGGACGATAATTCTCTAACCGGGCTCTTAGTGGAAGTCGAAACCCGTGTTCAAGTAAAGGAGATACTGATTCATTAATGAATTTTTACAGGCAAAATGCCGCTGACAATGTGTTGAATTGGCAGGTTACCTGATGAAGAAGCTGGGAAGGTACCAGCTGCCTGCGTGGTGTTAAACCAAAATGCTAAAGAGAGCGAAGGGGAAATCATGAACTACGTTTCATGTAATGTAGTACACTATAAGAGAGTTAGAGTACTGCAGTGGACACAATTCAAAAATTCCTCAAAGAAAGGGCTTATATAAAATAAAGAGAAATTCAAAACAAGTTACATGCTCGTGACCCACAACAACTAATAGGGCCAACATTTTAGAACTACTATTTTTATTTTTGCAACTACATACTTTCCTGGAATAAGAAAGCCTGAAGGTGACTTAACTACTTTTTGTTCATTTTTTCTAGTCTGCCAGGCGACCGAGTGCTCCATGAACAATGAGCGCTTCCTGCTCCGCCCGCAGCGCTTGCTGCCTCTCCTCCAAACCCTCTATGCGCTCTCTGGTAGCGCGAATGCGCGCTTCTTTCCTTGCAGGATCCATTGTTCTAACACTTCTCAAAAGGAAGTTTAGCACTCTACGGTGCTCTTGAATTTAATTTTGCAGTTGCCCCATTTCGGCAGCAATTGCAGAAAGCCTGTTTGCAGTATCCATAGCCATACGTGCTAGTACTCAATTTCTTTGAAAAGAATTTGATGAAGTGAAGACACTTATCGAGCCTCCATTTATAGAGTGGTAGAGTAATCTCGCCATGCGTCAAGAATTGGATGGCAGGCACAATTCTTACTAGTTCTCCGCACAACTTTTGTGCAGTTGAAGACTATCATGCCTGTTTAATGAAAAACTGGCTGGCTCTGACTACCTTGCGGAGCAAACAAAAGATCCCAAAATCACACTGCCTGTATGAACAAACAAACTTTGCACAACCAGCTTACGTAGAAAAGATTCCATATTCTATGCCAATAGATTCGTGACATCCATGTACTGAGTCGTCAAATGAGCCACGTTAAGAAAGCCCAAGCTTATACGCATTGGCCCACAGGGTGCCCCAATAGGGCCCGAATGAAAGACCCAAGCCTACATGAATGACATGAACCATCAAAGTCCTACAAATGAAGACTTGGCCCTATCAAGCCTGCTTTCCTCGATAAAAGCCCACAGAAGGGCCAAAGCACAACAAGCCTACTCATCATCAAAGCAAGTCCAAGCCCATGCAAAAATGACCTCATTGTCATGGGAGCCCTTTCCTTACTCCTCAATATAGTCGCAGGTTCTATACATTAAGATTTGCAGCACCTATTCAGGAGCTGGGGAATCGGCTTGCAAGGAAAATCTTGATTGAAAGTCCATATCTTTCTATTTTCCTCTATCTCCGGCTAGAAAAGAATGTATGCGTCAAACTTTGATGTCTCACTGGTTTAGATACGACGAGATAATCATCAAAGTTCGGGAATCTCAACTGGAATACCTCACTGCACCGGTACCGGTTATGAGCCACATTCAGCGAAGAGTTTCTGGTCTTTGTCCCCTTAATGCATTATAAATTGCAAGGAAAATGAAAAAGAAAAAAAAAACTTGAATTCTATAGGTTTAGCTAAGACGATTTCGGAAATTAGAAACTTATTCCTTTTTTGTTTGGTGCGAGCTCAACTTAAGCTATACATTGCCCGAGAAGAGCTGTTTGGGTGCACCCAAACAGCTCTTCAACCACTTGCGGCAGAATTTCAAAATCTATTTAGTATGGAGATGTTGGCACAAGAAGGTGAACTGTCATTATATATCAATCTTTTGCTCTGGCTGCTATTGACTTGACTACATTGTCTCACTGAGCAGTGTTTTCTCATGGAGGAAAGAAAGATGGGCCAAATCATGCGGGTAAGTGCCCAAGAAATTTCATACTAGCTACTTCCACTACTGTCACCCCTAAGTATTGCATTATTTGTGAGAGTTCGGCCATTTGAAGAAAAGACATCGGATTATACAAAGTGTCCCTAATGCTATGATGTTGACACAATCTGGTTGGCGGCATTTTAGAATTCAAAACATTAAAGATTATTTGGATCATTGTTCCAATGTATCTCAGCCTTTCCGCAAGTTCCAATTTAGAAGGCTGAAATTGACCATTAGAAAACAAAACAATGGCCAATAAAAAGAATTCTCCTTTGAAGTTTATTTTAATGAGCATAAAACCAGGCGAAGAGTCTAATTACTGCTTTTCTGTTGTTTCACTTTATAGGGTAGGGTCACCGTGCCTATGTGGGTCATAGAAAAGAAAATACATAAAGCCTAACAAGCGAGCCATGCTTCCTTGAAATCTGCCAGAACTGTCATCACCTATGGTTGATTAAGAAAAAAAACTGGAAACAAGAGACCTGGTTTTTTTTCCAGTTTCTGATTCCAGAATGTCTGCATCTATTGTTCTTGTTATAGATGAATGTTTAGATGAACTACACCTCCTGAATTACATCCCTCCTTGCATGCATTTGTTGATTCACTTCCCTCGACAACGAGAATTTAGAGTATATTGTATGGCCGCACAGTATTTTATGATTTTTCGGAGGAATTTATAGCATCCATCTGCTAATGTGTAATGTGCTGCCTGGTGACAAATCACCAACTCAGGAGTCCTTGAAAGCCTTGATCTACGGAACTGACATATACTTGTGCCCAATGCATGCATCATCAGAAGTGGCACACAAAATATTCTCATCACTGAGGCCATACAAATTGAACATTCCATAAGCTTCTAGAGACCGGCGCCTGGGTACGGCAATTGAGGTTGCTCCTGCTATAATTCAAGGGCCCATCAGCAGAAATGTCTCGAGGAGTAGTTAAACGGGCAGGAGATAATAACAGAATAATTGTGTGCACTGGTGGACCTTATACTTATGTACCCGGGCTAGCGCCCTCTCTCTCTAGCAGAATGCTATCTGTTCTTATTCATATATTACCTTCCATTATTAAAAAAAAAAACACACAGAAATAAAAAATGTTAAGATATTCTTAATGATATTCGGGCTTCTACCCAGCAGAGTCTTCCATAACTGACCGACCGGTGAAAGGATAGCCGGACCCGTTGAAAGCCGGCAGTTATTGATGGCTCGGAAAGAAAGCTGGGCTAGGTCTTCTTCCCTTAGAGAGGCTTATTCTCCTTTCCCGAGTTCTCAAATATTTTCTTTATTCTCTGTTTATTCTATTATTAGTTCTATTGTTCCGATCCGCTTGTGTTTCAGGAAATCAAACCGAAGTCAATTCATTCAACAATGCCCCCTCGGGACATTCTGTATTGGATTTTGCCAACACCGTTTCACCTTCCTTGCTTTCTGTTCTGTCTTGCATTTCACCATGGCACACTCTTCCTTTCAAACCGGTAAAAAGAAAGCCCTTAGCCATCATTACATTACTTATGCGCCAGCTTTCATCTCCTTCCACCTATACCTAATCCATTCATACGGGAAATGCCATCCTATTACTGTCCTATCCCCTGCTTTTCAACCTTTCCGTATCTCTCTTTGTACTCTTTCCTTTCTGTCTTTTCAATTCTTTTCTTTCTTTAGTTTCTTTCTTAAGTAGCTTATTAGCTTGAAAGCTTTCCTTGCCTTTAAGGCTTTACCGGAATATGCTGAAAAGTGATCGGTCATTGAGGAAGACTTAGCTTAGGGCTGAGAAGTAAGGAGACTCCAACATTCATTTCCATTTTCTTTTTGTTTTTAAGCCTATTGGCCGACATTGGCATTAAGACTTAATGAATTTATTCACATATACCTACTTTCTTTATTCATTCACTAATACCTACGGTTGAAACAGAACCGGACTTTGTTGGTTCTGTGCCGATAGTGTTCTCTCGTCTTTCAAATGGTGAATCACCGAAGCCAAATCCATCTTGCGCAGACGGGAGACGATGATCGAAGTCAGACTTGAGTATGGGACGAGAACTCGCTCATTTTGATCCCCTTGTTGACCAAGCAAGGTCGCACTGAGACTGAGAACACCAACGGAACACTCTCTTACCCCCACTGACCAGCTAGTGTGCAATGACGACCGGCCCGCAAGCTACTCGATTTTTTTTCTTAGCTGCTCTGGATTCTATTCTAGATGCTACTTACTTACATATGATGTTTTATTTCACAGGGTAGCCCATCTATATAGCATAGCTGAAAGCGGACAAAAAAGGCTGTTCCCATAGCGTTACGTAGGCTTAGCCCCTCTCTCTAACTAAGGATTCAATCCAGGGACGCTTGGGACTGGATTGAATCTTCCGCTTTTTTATATCAGCGAGCTAGACCCCTAAAATGCTCGGTACTTTAAGGTGGGGAAACCAATCCTCCTTGCTCGTTCCTAGGTCTTTTCTTTTTTTTTTTTATCGCCTTATTTCATTCACTGATTTCTTTAATTCATTTCTCTTTTATGAATAGTTGGTTGTGTTGGATGATTGATGGGTAGTTTGAAGGACGAATGCTGGAGGGCAGCTTTTTAGAGCGGGCGCTCTGTGCGGTATTTTTGATGTTTATGTCTGTATTTGTTCTGTAGTTGGATC